TTGAAAATAATAATACAATAAAGAAAGATAGATTATATCTATTAATGTTTGTGAAGATGACGCCCCCTCTTTTTTCTGATATTTATACCATACCAGATTAAATCAATGAATTGGAACGAATTAAATCCATCGATTACTTTATTTTTTAGACTATGTTTAATGAATACCTTTTACCCCGCGGATCTATTAAAAATTCCTAAAGCATCTCAGGGATTTTTTTTTATTCCAAATCTATCCTAATCCGTATAATAAATTCTTTGATTCTTCAACTTCGACGAAATCCGAATAATTCCCTTTGATTTTATTCTTATATTATAGTTTCTTTTTATACTAATGAATTTCATTTGTATGAAATCAAATTAGATTCAAATATTGATTTTTTTCTGTCAAAGCTTAAAAAAAAAAATTGAAATATAAAGTCATATCCCTTTTTGAATAGGGTTACTTTTATGTTATTTCGTACTGTACATTTCCTTTGTTTGTGAGATCATTTTCTCACGAGAGGTAATGAAAAGAGTTATAGAATGGATTTTTTTTACCTATGCCTAGATCGCGGATAAATAGAAATTTTATTGATAAGACCTTTTCAATCGTAGCCAATATCTTATTACGAATAATTCCGACAACTTCAGGAGAAAAAGAGGCATTTACTTATTACAGAGATGGTGCGATTTGATTATTTTGACTTTACCGCTCTCGGCCTTAGGAAAAAGACACATGATTCGGAATAAAAAAAAACTATTGAAATAAAAAAAAAATCGACGCTGGTTGAAGGTGAAGTTTATAACATAAAGCAATTCCTTCTGTCGTGTATCCCCGATTAATGCAACCTCAGATGCTTGAATTGTTGATTCTAGTATTAAGCGAAAGGTTAGACCTATAGATCATCGATCTGTATTGCGGTTCAATCCTACTACACTAGTATCAATAGGCGGCATAGAGGAAGGAGCACTACGCGTAGGAATCAACAAAACAAAAACTTTGTTATAAGTTATAAAGCGCTCCTTTTCCTTATCGGGATCGGGAAAAAAAGAAATGGTTGGGACAACAAACATCCATCTCGTTCGTACTTTGGATACCCATATAACCATCGAAGACTGTTGAAGTGACTAATTCCTGGAAATTTAAAGGCGTCGAGAACAAAGAAATTGTTGGAGTTTACATTTTTATCTAGTACCAGCACGCTTGATGTTAAGAAAGGATCTTTTGCAAGAAGGTTGGCTAGAGATTTCTTGTAAAAACATTAGCCCCACTGAGTTCATAATGACAATATTTCGACCTTTAATTCCACGGATTCTGGATTATTTTCATTATGCACATAAAATAAAGGAGGAGCCGTATGAGGTGAAAATCTCACGTACGGTTTTGGAACGGAGAATTTTTTGAACTGAATGACGACCGTAACGAATGTCGGCTCAATCCGAAGGTAATTATGCGGAAGCGTTACAGAATTATTATGAAGCTATGCGACTAGAAATTGATCCCTATGATCGAAGCTATATACTCTATAACATAGGCCTTATCCACACAAGTAACGGAGAACATACGAAAGCTTTAGAATACTATTTTCGGGCACTAGAACGAAACCCGTTCTTACCACAAGCTTTTAATAATATGGCTGTGATCTGTCATTACGTGCGACTATCTCCACTATAGAAAGAAATAAAAGGAAAGGGCAAATACGACAATAAAGACTAAAAAAAGCAGGATTTCTACATATTGCATCGTCCAAAAAACGATTTTTATCAGCTGTAGCAAAGAAAGAAACTTCGAAATATGAAGAAATAGATATATATGCCTAAATATTTTATTCTATGGATAAAAAATCTAATTGATAGCGGAAGCACCGTAAAGATCAATTTACAAGGTTTGGGCGATACAAAAAGAACTGCTTATTTATCTTATTTTATGAGATAAAAATTAGGAATCAACTTATGTAATAGAGCCGATCCCCTAAGGTATTGAGCAGCGGTGTAGCATCAGATCCCAAGGAGAGTAAGTCTTTGTTTTATGAGGAAGAAGTCTTTTTCAAGGATTCTATATAAATTTCTATATAATATGAAAGCGAGATAGTTACCTTTCAGAAAATTCTAATGAGGGTTTCAAAATGCCTATCCTTTTTTTCTGAAGGTAGGAAAAAAGATAAAACTGATTATTAATTGAATCAAAAGTCAAGTTTGAAACTCATGTAATTAACCTCTTTTGGTTTTGTTGGTTAACGTTAACCTGAGAAAAATCAAATAGATCTATGAGAAATCCCATTCAGTTAGATATAGATATCAGTTAGATATAGATATATAGTAGGGCTCGGGTAGACGCCAAAAGAATTGACTGCCGAGCCGTATGAGTTAGAAAACTCTCAAGTACGGTTCCAAGGGAAGGAATTGATCGCCTATTCCGACCGTGGAGAACAGGCCATTCAACAGGGGGATTCTGAAATTGCGGAGGCTTGGTTTGATCAAGCCGCTGAATATTGGAAACGGGCTATAGCGCTTACTCC